CAAAATAATACATAGGAATACCGCAAATAGAGCCATTGCGACACCCATCAAAGGAGTAGTTCCCCATCCAGGAGCCACTTTCCCATATTCCGAATTCAACGGTTTCAATAAAGCCCCTACAGTTGTTCGTCTTGGACCAGATCTAGAACTACCCTCAACGGTTTGTGTCGCCATAAATACTATTGGTTGAGATCTGTTGACTTTGTATACCCTTGCGTTGTAAATAAACGATCTTATCATAGATCCATTGTAGTCTTGAAATTCTCTAATAATGGAAACTGCAACCCTAGTCGCCATCTTTCTATCTGGTTCACTTGTAAGTTTTACCGGGTACGCCTTATATACCGCCTTTGGGCAACCCTCTCAACAATTAAGAGACCCATTCGAGGAACACGGAGACTAGTTGAAGTAATGAGCCTCCCCAATAGGGGAGGCTCATTACTTCAATTGAGATAACGAAAAATCATTTCACCTTTTTATTTTTAGTTGGAACCTTCGGTGGTTCTCGAAAAAAGATAGCGAAAAAAATGATCCCTAGAGTAGAGACTAAGAGGAATGTATAAACCAATGCTTCCATAGATTCGATCGTGGTTTACAATTATAGCTTCCACATCTGTTCATTTGGTGGGATCATCTCCCAGATAAAGAAAGGGCAAGAGTCAAAAGTCGGTGATCCAAAAATCAAGGTCTCTCTAAGACCCTGTGTTAACTCAAAAAAATCAAATCAAATAAAGGAGAAAAGTACCAAAGAATGTTGTATCAGACTAACTGTCGCCTTGTAGTTGGATCTCCAAGTTTTTGGAATGCTCCAAATTCCACTTGAGCATCCAAATCTGGGTCAATTCCGGCAAAAACATCTCTGAACAAAGTTCTCGCACCGTGCCAAATGTGCCCGAAAAAGAAAAGCAAAGCAAATGAAGCATGGCCAAAAGTAAACCAACCCCTAGGGCTGCTACGAAAAACACCATCTGATTTCAAAGTAGCACGATCTAATTCAAAAATTTCACCCAATTGAGCGCGTCTAGCGTATTTTTTCACAGTAGCAGGATCCCTATAACTGACTCCATTGAGTTCACCACCATAAAACTCAACAGTTACACCGACTTGTTCGACACTATACTTCGACTCTGCCCTTCGAAAAGGAACGTCGGCTCTCACAATTCCGTCTCCGTCTACCAAAACGACTGGAAATGTTTCAAAAAAAGTAGGCATACGGCGTACAAAAAGCTCGCGGCCTTCTTTCTCTCTAAAGATAGGATGTCCTAACCATCCAACCGCTATTCCATCCCCGTTGTCCATTGAGCCCGCTCTGAATAATCCCCCTTTAGCTGGATTATTTCCGATGTAATCATAAAAAGCTAATTTTTCTGGAATTTTAGACCAAGCTTCTGAGAAACTCTGATTTTCGGCTAGGCCGGCGCCAACTCTTCGATATATTTCTTGCTGGAAGTATCCTTGATCCCATTGATACCGGGTGGGACCAAATAATTCGATCGGGGTCGTTGCTGAACCATACCACATAGTTCCAGCAACAACAAAAGCTGCAAAAAAGACAGCAGCGATACTACTGGAAAGTACAGTTTCAATATTACCCATACGTAATCCTTTGTATAGACGTTGGGACGGACGGACACTAAGATGGAATAGGCCCGACAAAATACCCAATGTCCCTGCTGCAATATGATGAGAGGCTATTCCTCCTGGAACAAAAGGATCAAAACCTTCTACACCCCACGCAGGATTTACAGACTGTACTTTTCCCGTGAGTCCATACGGATCGGACACCCATATTCCAGGACCATACAAGCCTGTTACATGAAATGCGCCAAACCCAAAGCAAGCTAGCCCTGAGAGAAATAAATGAATTCCAAAGATCTTGGGCAAATCCAAAGAAGGTTTTCCTGTACGCTCATCACAGAATATTTCTAGATCCCAATACACCCAATGCCAGATAGCTGCCAAGAAGCACAAGCCAGAAAATACAATATGTGCCCCGGCCACACCTTCGTAACTCCAAATACCCGGATTCGTTATAGTGCCTCCTGCTATACTCCAACCGCCCCACGAATTGGTTATTCCTAACCGGGTCATGAAGGGTATAACGAACATACCTTGTCTCCACATCGGATCAAGAACGGGATCAGAGGGATCAAAAACTGCTAATTCGTATAGGGCCATCGACCCGGCCCAACCCGAAACTAGAGCAGTATGCATTATATGGACAGAAAGCAACCGACCGGGATCATTCAATACGACAGTATGAACACGATACCAAGGCAAACCCATGGAAAGACCTCTTTATCAAAGAAAAATAGACACTATGTAACTTTCTCGCATTGGGACTTCCCCTTTTCAATGGATTATCTCGGAGCAAGGGTGAATGTTTATTCCATTCCCTTGGGAATAACGGACCAATTCTGTTTGTAGGAACAAATAGAAACAGATCTATTCTATACCCGATAAGTATCAATACGCAATGGGGCATTCGTTGTTCCTATTT